TTTTATTTAGAAATGAAGTTCCATGTTATTTTGACATTCCTTTATTCAAGATACTTTATTCAAGAGTTGCTCGAGAAATCGGTTGAGTCAGAATCGTAGGATGAATAGATGTCAAAGAGGATAATTTTTTTTATTTCTGTCACTATTGTTTGTGCTGTCTATAATGAAATGAATAATGAATGATAAATGAAATCAAAAGCTTTCAATTCAATTGGGACTCATTTTGTCAATTGGTCTTTTTATTATCTTATATTTTTCAAGATAAGAAACTTAGGTAAGTGTTTCATAAATAACCATATGTATAAATAGAACGTATTCCATTTAGTTCCTTCATGCCTACTATAACTAGTTATTTCGGTTTTCTACTGGCGGCTTTAACTATAACCTCAGCTCTATTTATTGGTCTGAGCAAGATACGTCTTATTTGAAATTGATTGAATGAACAATTCAATTCATAAAAATGTTTTTGTGAGATATCCAGGTAGTCCATAGTTCCTTCCCATGTAAATTGTAATTCTTGATTATTGAGATTCGTGGGCGATTTGGATTACTATTTAGAGATAGATATTACCCCCCCTTTTTTTTTTACCTACCTTTCTTTTCAAAAAAAAATTTAAAATGATTGAAGTTTTACTATTTGGAATCGTGTTAGGCCTAATTCCTATTACTTTGGCTGGATTATTCGTAACTGCGTATTTGCAATACAGACGCGGCGATCAGTTGGACCTTTGATTAAGTAAGAGCTCATCTCTTTTTAAATAACATCTCTTTTTTTTATTGACCTCCTGCGGATTAAAGAAAGGAGGAGGTCAAATTAGGGTTGCTGCTCTAGTTAGTAAAGTTATTTACTTGTAATTCGACCCAAGAAGAACAGAAGCACGCTCTGTAGGATTTGAACCTACGACATCGGGTTTTGGAGACCCGCGTTCTACCGAACTGAACTAAGAGCGCTTTCTTTCTTATCCCAATATAAAGGGCTGTATGTAAATAAAAGAATTTGATTTGTAACCCCCACTTTGGATACATATAGTATCATAAAGCATTATGTTATGTATGTCTAATTTTTATTGATCTCAATGGATCCTTCATTACTGCACATGGGAGAAGTAATAGATAGGGATGACAGGATTTGAACCCGTGACATTTTGTACCCAAAACAAACGCGCTACCAAGCTGCGCTACATCCCTTTCAATTGGCCTATAGTGTCATTGTAGAGAATCCCCATCTTGTTTTCCACATCGTGATTTCTCCCATTGATATACAATTGCTCTTGTCATTTCTTTTTCGTCTTATATAACAATATAACATATAATAAAAGAAAAAAGAATCAAATCGATCAAATAGATATAATATAATTAACAATATAATAAAAAATATAAATATAAAAATCGGTAATGTTCAGAAAGTGAGTGGACACTTTTTTCTGTTGTAAAGAAAGTAAAATATCATCAACAACGACATGTGTATCTGATCATATATGTATTACAATAAAAAAGGAGGATTTTCAATGCGAGATTTAAAAACATATCTCTCCGTGGCACCTGTGTTAAGCACTCTATGGTTCGGGTCTTTAGCAGGCCTATTGATAGAGATTAATCGTTTATTCCCAGATGCGTTAACATTCCCCTTTTTTTCATTCTAGTTGGGGATGAAGAAGATTATAGATAGAATCTATTATCTGAACCCTTTTTGTTTTGTTCTTTCTTTCAGTTTTTTAGGATAAAAAAGAAGGAAAGAGAAAGAATCAAAAAAGATTCATCCGCAACGAAACTCAGGTTCACGCTGAATTAATAGAGGGAGAACAAAAATGTAAAGTAAATAATAAAGGTCGCGGACAACAAACGCATACAGGATACTTAAATGAAATACTATAACTAATGGATAGTTAGAAATCATCGTATTACTTATATTCTCTATTGATTTGATTGCAATGAAATATTCAATAATTGGGTTTCGAGTCAGCAACTTCTTTTTTTCTTCTTCGTTTCGAAAATAGAAGAGTTGGGTGAATAAAAAAAAGGGGGTTTATGGCCAAGGGTAAAAATGTCAGAGTAAAGGTTATTTTGGAATGTAACAGTTGTGTCCGAAACGATATTAATAAGGAATCGCGGGGCATTTCCAGATATATTACTCAAAAGAATCGACACAATACGCCTAGTCGATTGGAATTGAGAAAATTTTGTCCCTATTGTTACAAGCATACGATTCATGGGGAGATAAAGAAATAGAGAAAATGTAACGCGTTTGTAACCCCTCCAAGGAACAGCAATAAATTACATAATAATAATATTTTATTAATATAAAAATTGAATAATAAATTCTAAAAATAAAACAACCCAATCCTATTTCATCCTATTTTGGTAGGATCGCAAATGAAATTCGAATTAAGAAATACGATTTAAAAGATAAGGAATAAACCATGGATAAATCCAAGCGACTTTTTCTTAAATCCAAGCGATCTTTTCGTAGGCGTTTGCCCCCAATTGGATCGGGGGATCGAATTGATTATAGAAACATGAGTTTAATTAGTCGATTTATTAGTGAACAAGGAAAAATATTATCTAGACGAGTGAATAGATTGACTTTGAAACAACAACGATTAATTACTATTGCTATAAAGCAAGCTCGTATTTTATCTTTGTTACCCTTTCTTAATAACGAGAAACAATTTGAGAGAACTGAATCGACTCCTAGAACCACGGGTCCTCGAATTAGAAATAAATAGATAGGCTATTCCTCAATTGCAATTGAATCAAAATTTCAATATGAACCCCAACTCAGATTTATATTTTGTTCGAAAAATTGGAGAACCCCGATTGGATTGTCACATCATAAGAAAAAATTGCTTCTTTTTTTAATGTGTTGATTCATTTTTACTATATTTCTCTTATTTATATTAATTTCTACTCTACCTTCCCGGAGCTCATTCTCCGGGGCCCCACTTAAATCATTACGGTGGATTCCTTCTAATCTTCTTATTTAAGGATCTGATTGGAAATCATGTAAAGACAATTTGTATTTGATATGGCTATTTGTGCAAGTATTTTACGATTAAGAAGCAACTGTCTCTTATACAGATCATGTATGGATCTGCTATAACTATAGGATACCCCAATCTCACGAATTGCTGCATTTATCCGAGTAATCCACAAACGACGAAAATTTCTCTTTTGCCTGCCCCTATCCCGATGAGCAGAACTCAAGGCTCTCATTTTCTGTTGAATAGTATTTCGAGTAAGTCGTGAATGAGTCCCTCGAAAGGTTGATGCAAATAAACGAATTTTTATTCTACGTCTCCGAGCTATATACCCTCGTCTAATTCTGGTCATTGAATCAAATTAAACTTTGATGAATAACTAATTGATTTATTTTCTTTCAGTTATTCTTTTTCCCTTTCCTGGTCTATTAATAACAAAACGGATTCTTCCAATGTATAAAAAAAAATTCCAATGGCTTTTGCTACTATGACCTTCCCAACCACCATTTTTCCAGGCATTTAACCTCGAAATAAGAAATTGTATTGATACTAGGTATCAACAAAAAAAATACTAAATTGTAACTCAAGTTGAGTATAGTATAAAGTATCAATAAATAGTAAAGGTAAATGGATAAATAAATAGTGGGTTCCATCGTTTCTATGGCTACTTCTTAAACGGTGAGGTCCTCTCTATACACCGGAGCCCCTTCCACCATTAATCAATGTTATTAGTAACTTGTACAGTTCACATTCTTTGACTCTACCCATGAATTGTACAGTAATAAGTCTTTTCACAATGAGATCTACCCATACAGTAACGGTATTTAATTACAAAGGTTGGCTAGGTAGCTGACCCTGTATAGTCCGTTCTTGCAAGAGTAGGAGCCTAATTCTTTTGCTTCTTAAATATGATTTCCCCCGCTTAATGGATAACCATTTGCTACCACTGGGGAATTGCTTTTCATCTCCAATTGAGGTGATTGGATTTGCACCAATAGAAACCATAAATTTGATACGCAATGGAGGTTTTTTTCTATATTGATTGGAATTCTTCTATCCTATCCTATTCATTGGTACTGGTCATTGATACTGGAAAAAATTGTACTTTATTTTGTTCCGGCTCATGATCTGAACGGGTCGCACATACACCCGAGTACATGTTCCTCGACGCTGAGGACATCCCCGAAGAGCGGGGGATTTTGTTACATTTTTTATTGGCTGTCTTGTGTTTCTAATAAGTTGTTTAATAGTTGGCATACTTAATGGTATAGAAAATGGGCTGGTTTAGATCAATCCTAACCAGATGATTATGAATTCTTTCTATTTTCTTTTTTTTTTACTTTACGCAGATAAAATATTCAATTTAGATTCATCCAAATTATGGTTCGAAATGGATGGAATCGCAGATTTACGTGAAATCCCCGGCATTTTCGATCGCTACCAGATCAACAATTCCATGAGCTTGGGCTTCTGTTGCTGACATAAAAACGTCCCTTTCCATGTCTTCGGATACAACCCATAAGGGGTTACCCGTTCTTTGTACATAAACCCTTGTGAGGGTTTCGCGTAGTTTCAGAAGTTCTTCCGCTTCTAGGACAAATTCTCCTGTTTGTGCCTCATAAAAAGAACTCGCAGGTTGATGGATCATTACCCTGATGATATAACATAATGAATGTTTCCGCGATCTCGTACGATTGATTGGACTAGGCAAAAAGATTAAAGAATAACAAGAAAAAATAAGTATATATATATATAATTGAACAACCGTACAGGCATTTTTTGTGCATTGCATACGGCTCCACAATGGACTTTTTACGTTCGTTGAGCAAAAAACGAAATAGGATCCATCCGACCCAAATCGTTAAGTGATCCATTTACCACCCTTCTTTTCGTGGGAGTTCAAAAATACTATGATGGTTCCGTTGCTTTCTATATTTATGATTTATCTCATATGTGATTCAGCAATCCCAAAGTTTCTTTTTGATCCGATCAAATAAAAATAAAAAAAGTAAAAAAAAAAAATGATCTTGTTTTTTTTTTTCATTTGAGTATTCTTTCATATTTCATAACATAAATATTGGAAAGAGGCTTCTGGCGTGAAAAATAAAAGTTTGTGACGCTGAAATGAAGCCCGGATAGATAAGATCAAATCATAAATACCCTTTGTCTCATATTACTCGCCCGATATATAATCCCATGTTCTGAAAAAACAATAATGGTTTGTTCATATCGAACTCGAAGTGCCATGCTATTATTACTTAAATATTATCTTACAAATTCTTATTTATATTAAAATATTAAATATGGCGAAGGCATAGTTTTCTTTTTTCTTTCAAACAAAAAACTCATTGGCGCCAAGCGTGAGGGAATGCTATACGTTTCGTAATTTCTCCTCCGACCAGGATGAAAGATCCCATTGAAGCGGCTAATCCCATGCATATTGTATGCACATCTGGTGGCACAAATTGCATAGTATCATAAATTGCGACTCCGGGTATTACCCACCCGCCGGGGGAGTTTATAAACAAATAAAGATCTCTGGTCTCATCCTCTATACTGAGATATACCATCAGGCCAATAAGTTGGTTTGAGATCTCGCTATCAACTTCTTGACCTAAAAAAAGTAATCTTTCTCGATGAAGTCGGTTGATTAGGACAAAATTTTATCCCTTAGGAACCGTACACGCGCCTTTGGATGCATACGGTTCAAAAAAAAAAGAATCAATGTATTGTATTGATTCTACCCTCCTTTACTTTTTTTATAGTAGGACTTTTCTACCTCCTAATGAAGGGGCTTTTTCTTCGATTTTTTTTTAAGAAAGATTTTTTTTGCTCGAATCTCTGTAAAAAATAAAAGAATCCACTAAACTTATCGAATTAACCTCTCATTGATGTATTGTTTCATCGAAATCGAATACAAATTACGATGTAATTTTCTTGTTCCTGAATGGGCCTCCTCAATTATTTTAGGTTTATGTTCTACTCCGGGTAAATATCTGCCCGATTTCAATTTGCACATATAGGACAAATGCTCCCAATACCACTTTTACTTTTTTCAATTCATTTCGTGCCTTTCTTACAACAAATACGCGATGTAGTCATAATATTATTTCATTGATTGGCAGTTTGAGATTTCCCATATGCTATCAAGTAATCACTTATGATACAAGTGGTAATCATACATATATTACCAATTGGGTATTTTCTGAACGGAGCCTGGATACTTCATTTTATTGGATTGGTCCAACCAAGCCAACCATAAATTTTGATAATTGATAATATTAATATTGATTTCGACCCCCTCAAAAATGGATCTAATTGCATTTCACGCTCCAAATTATTGATGGTTCAAACAATCTTTTTTGGGCGAAACAGAGGGTATCTCGATCGGGGGAGAGAACGGGGAAATCCCATATGACCCAATATGTCTGACAAGTCGCACTATACGTCAACCCAAATTGCATCTTCCTCTCCAGGACTCCGAAAAGGTACTTTTGGAACACCAATAGGCATCAACTGAAAGAAAGGGGGTTAAGTACTATATTTTACTTTGATGTGGAAACGTAATATTTTTATCCCTGGATATTACCAAATAGTAAGACAAAATTAATAAGGGAAAATTATTACAAATGGGTCGGGCTCTTCGAATGATGAACAAGTATCTATGCATTCGCTCATAGAAAATGGGACCAATCCCCCATTGCGTATTGGTACTTATCGGGTATAGAATAGATCTGCTTATCTTTGTTCCTATGAACAGAATTGTTCCATTATTCCCAACGAAAGAAATGGAATTCAATATTCAATAATATGAACCCTTGTTCCAAAATAATCCACTGAAAGGGAGAGGTCCATAGCATAGTCTTTTCCAATGCGATAAAGTTACATAGTGTCTATTTTTCTTTGATAAAGGGGTATTTCCATGGGTTTGCCTTGGTATCGTGTTCATACCGTCGTATTGAATGATCCCGGTCGGTTGATTTCTGTACATATAATGCATACAGCTCTCGTTGCTGGTTGGGCCGGTTCAATGGCTCTATACGAATTAGCCGTTTTTGATCCCTCTGACCCCGTTCTTGATCCAATGTGGAGACAGGGTATGTTCGTTATACCCTTCATGACTCGTTTAGGAATAACCAATTCGTGGGGCGGATGGAGTATCACAGGAGGGACTATAACGAATCCGGGTATTTGGAGTTACGAGGGTGTGGCCGGGGCACATATTGTGTTTTCTGGTTTGTGCTTCTTGGCGGCTATCTGGCATTGGGTATATTGGGATCTAGAAATATTCTGTGATGAACGTACAGGAAAACCTTCTTTGGATTTGCCCAAGATCTTTGGAATTCATTTATTTCTTTCAGGATTAGCTTGCTTTGGGTTTGGTGCATTTCATGTAACAGGCTTGTATGGTCCTGGAATATGGGTATCTGATCCTTATGGACTAACCGGAAAAGTCCAATCTGTAAATCCTGCGTGGGGGGTGGAGGGTTTTGATCCTTTTGTTCCGGGAGGAATAGCCTCTCATCATATTGCAGCAGGTACATTGGGCATATTAGCGGGCCTATTCCATCTTAGTGTCCGCCCCCCCCAACGCCTATACAAAGGATTACGTATGGGTAATATTGAAACTGTCCTTTCCAGTAGTATCGCTGCTGTCTTTTTTGCAGCTTTTGTTGTTGCTGGAACGATGTGGTATGGCTCCGCAACTACCCCAATCGAATTATTTGGTCCCACTCGTTATCAATGGGATCAAGGATACTTCCAGCAAGAAATATATCGAAGGGTTGGGGCCGGACTAGATGAAAATCAGAGTTTATCAGAAGCTTGGTCTAAAATTCCAGAAAAATTAGCTTTTTATGATTACATTGGCAATAATCCAGCAAAAGGAGGTTTATTTAGAGCGGGCTCGATGGACAATGGGGATGGAATAGCGGTTGGATGGTTAGGACATCCTATCTTTAGAGATAAAGAAGGGCGTGAGCTTTTTGTACGCCGTATGCCTACTTTTTTTGAAACATTTCCAGTAGTTTTGGTAGACGGAGACGGAATTGTAAGAGCCGATGTTCCCTTTAGAAGGGCGGAATCTAAGTATAGTGTCGAACAAGTAGGAGTAACTGTTGAGTTCTATGGCGGCGAACTCGATGGAGTCAGTTATAGTGATCCTGCTACTGTGAAAAAATATGCTAGACGTGCTCAATTGGGTGAAATTTTTGAATTAGATCGTGCTACTTTGAAATCGGATGGTGTTTTTCGTAGCAGCCCAAGGGGTTGGTTCACTTTTGGACATGCTTCGTTTGCTTTGCTCTTCTTTTTCGGACACATTTGGCATGGTGCTAGAACCTTGTTCAGAGATGTTTTTGCTGGTATTGACCCAGATTTGGATGCTCAAGTGGAATTTGGAGCATTCCAAAAACTTGGAGATCCAACTACAAAGAGACAAGTCGTCTGATACAATACTGCTCTTGTATCTTTTGCCTCTATTATATTTTTATTATTTAACTTTGACATAGAGTACCAGAGAAATGTTGATTTGAATCACCGCCCTTTCTTTGACTTTTGACTCTTGTCCTTTCTTAATCTGGGAGATGATCCCAAATGAACAGGTGTGGAAGCTATAATTGTAAACCACGATCAATTTATGGAAGCATTGGTTTATACATTCCTCTTAGTCTCGACTCTAGGAATAATTTTTTTCGCTATATTTTTTCGAGAGCCGCCTAAGGTTCCGACTAAAAAGGCGAAATGATTTTTCATTATCTTACATTATCTTTATCTAAATGGAAGTAAAGTAATGAGCCTCCCATATTGGGAGGCTCATTACTTTACTTCCATTTAGTCCCCGTGTTCCTCGAATGGATCTCGTAGTTGTTGAGAGGGTTGCCCAAAAGCGGTATATAAGGCGTACCCGGTAAAACTTACAAGTAAACCAGATATAAAGATGGCAACTAAGGTTGCTGTTTCCATTATTATCAAATTTCAAAACTATAACGGATCTATGATAAGATCCTTTATTTACAACGGAATAGTATACAAAGTCAACCGATCTCAACCAATGCAATAGGATTTATGGCTACACAAACCGTTGAGGATAGTTCTAGATCTGGTCCAAGACGAACTAATGCAGGGAGTTTATTGAAACCATTGAATTCAGAATACGGGAAAGTGGCTCCTGGGTGGGGAACTACCCCTTTGATGGGGGTCGCAATGGCTCTATTTGCGGTATTCCTATCTATTATTTTGGAGATTTATAATTCTTCTGTTTTACTAGATGGAATTTCAATGAATTAGGTCCATAAAAATCATGAAGTCCTGGCTTTTCAATCCAAAATGAATTACTTAGGACTCTCATTTCTAGTCTATTCTGGCAGTTCGACCGTGAAATTCTTTTGTTTCTGTATTTCCGGAATATGAGTGTGTGACTTGTTATAATTGATCCTATTGATAGTACAGAGAATGGGTCTGTCATCTTGAGAGAGATGAGTTCTGCTTCGTCGGATATTCATTTTTTTATCTGGAGCACGGAATATATGGAATAGATCGAGAAATATTTGAACTATGATTCATACCTACTATTTATACCTCGCGACTGGATTCAAAAAAATTTAAAAGATTGATTTTATCATTATAAATCGAAAGGGTTTTCTTCCTAAAAAATTTTGTTTCTGTTTATTTTTTTATTTTGACCAATGGACAAATAAAATTCCGAATTTTTAGTCATTAAATCTATTAATTGAATACGTGGTGATGATCAAACGGTTCTTACTCAGAGAACCTTTGGGCTTAGCTTGGGGGCTTTATTCAACATCGTGGTTCTAGTATGAATCTGAGGTTTCGATTGATTCATAGGGTCTCAACAAGAGAATTCCTATAAAAAAAAAAAAATTCATAATTCGATACAAATAAAAACAATAAAATAAATAAAATAGGGACAAAGAAGATTCAAGAAGCCTGTAGCTATTAACATAAAGACGAATGAGCTGGCTTGATATTTTGGCATTATCATCACAAAGAAAAGCTTGAGG